CGATTGAAATGGAATGGTGAATCTATTTCGTCGTCTCTTTGCCAATAAACCGGAATTTTTGTCAGGATATATGAGATTATAATGCCCAGCTCTTACGATTCGATTCAGTTTTGAATAATCAGGAATCCTACCCCTTTTCTTACTAGAAATAGAAGGATCTGAACTCAAAAATTGATGTCTCATGTGAGCCTTGGTCACTGAAGAGTTAGAAATATATCTTTGTTCGACAGAAAGAAAATGGGCGTTCGTTTGGTCTTGATCCTTATGGAGCGAACGCGGGGCCACAATGGATTTGTGTGGCCTTCCGCCTAATATCCATAAATGGCTTGTTTTTGGTAAGAGATGAACATTACCATATGTAAATTCAGGTGCATGATCCACGTCGGTACTCCAGTGCATTTCTCCCTCTGAGTCAGAATAAATATGTTTTCGAACCTTTTCTTTAAAACTCAAAGTGGATGTTCCCGCACGAATTTCAGCAATCACTTGTTCTGATTCTACATATTGCTCATTTTGAACTAAAAGAAAACTTTTTGGCGGAATATTCACATTATGTATAATATCTTCACTCTCAATAGTGACATCCAAGTCTATATAACATAGAAAGGCAGGGTGGCCGTGACGTGTACGTGTGGGATGAACCAAATCCTCATTGAATTTGATTTTTCCATTAGAAGGAGCTCGTACATGTTCTGCAGTACCCCCCGTGAAGACTCCGCCAGTATGAAAAGTTCTTAATGTTAGTTGAGTACCCGGCTCTCCAATGGATTGTCCCGCAATAATACCTACAGCTTCTCCTAATTCGACCAGGTCGCCGTGAGTAGGACTCCGGCCATAGCATAATCGACAGATCCAAGATGTATTTCTACATGTAAAGGGAGTTCGAATAGATATTGGTTGGACTCGAAAGGTTATCAATCGATTGACAAGTCCAACCCCAATATCCTGATTTCTAGCGGCAATGCACCGCGGGCCCATATATATATCGTCTGCTAATACACGACCAATTAGTGTTTGGATAAAAATTATTTCCGGTATCGTACCGGTTTGGGGACTCACAGAAATACCTCGGATGGTGCCACAATCTCTTCTACGTACAACAATATGTTGAACTACTTCAACAAGTCTTCGCGTGAGATATCCAGCATCTGATGTTCGGACCGCAGTATCCACAACTCCTTTACGGGCCCCGTAGCAAGAAATTATATATTCTGTTAAAGAGAGTCCTTCGCGTAAATTGCTTTGAATGGGTAAATCAATCATTTGTCCTTGTGGATCCGACATTAATCCTCTCATGCCTACTAATTGGTGTACCTGAGAGGCATTTCCTCTAGCTCCTGAAAAAGACATCATATGAACGGGATTATAAGGGTCAGTCATCCTAAAATTAGGATTCATTTCTTGTCGCAAATGTTCACTTGTAGCATACCATATCTCAATGGATTGACGTAATTTTTCTACCGCGTGGATATTCCCATAATGGTGGTGCTTTTCCAAAATAAAACTTTGTTGCTCAGCATCTTGGACTAGCCATCCCTTAGAAGGTATTGTTAAAAGATCATCAATTCCTAATGAAATAGATGTAGCAGTGGCTTGCTGGAAACCCAGAGTCTTTACTTGATCCAGGATGTGTGATGTATATGCCATTCCAAAATGATCTATTAATCTGCTAATAAGTCGTTTCATGGCAATTCCATCTATTACTTTATTGTGAAAGACCAGATTTGCCCCTTCTGCCATAAGTACCTCCATATTCCGCTGAGTGGGATTCGACAATGAGTGGGTTTAAGTTAGTGATTGGAAAACTTCCTTTTCTCGATCTTAATTCGCGTAGAAATTCACGAACTATGGTCCTGGTTGAACTCGGGCGGGCCGAATTCCATTGGTATCATAGAGTTACTTAGCAAGATATGATATGATTAAGTACCATATGAGCAGGCTCGAAAAAATCCTTGTATAGCTTCTTCAATTTCTCGATAAAACGAAATATGACCAACGGTTGTTCGAATGTATATAAAAAGAATTTCTTTTTTTACACTTCTTACTATTAGATAGTGCCCATAAATCTCATGATAGGTACCCAAAGATTCATAGTGAACTTCGATGGGAGCTTCTCTTGAAGCAACAACACGTTGATCTAGTTGCCACCGGAGCCATAAAGGACTATCTAAATTGATTCTTTTTTGACGATAAGCCCCAATTGCATCATAGGAATTACAAAAAAAGGGTTCTTTCATATACTTATAATTCTGATCGTTCCATTTTTCATTTTGATAGTTTCTTCGACTCCATGGATTATATCTATTTGCACAAATACCTCGACGATTCCCACTCGTTAATACATAGAGCCCGATAAGCATATCTTGAGTTGGTACAGAAATGGGATCACCAATGGCCGGAGACAAAAGATTCATATGAGAAAACATAAGTAAACGGGCCTCCGCTTGGGCCTCCAAAGATAAAGGTACATGAACAGCCATTTGATCCCCATCAAAGTCTG